AATTTTGTTTGTAAGAACAAAGAGAAGCAGATCTATTCTATACCCGATAAGTACCAATACGCAATGGGGCTTGGCCCCCTTTTTGGAGTTTTTGGAGAATGAATGCATAGATACTTGTTTATCATTCAAATGATCGACCTGTTCGTGAAAATGTGTTCTTTATTCATATAGAATAAACAGAAAAAAAAAAATGAAGACAATATTGGTACGTTTCCATATTAAAGTGAAGTATAGTACTTAACTTTTTATTTAATTTAATGCCCGTTGGTGTTCCAAAAGTCCCTTTTCGGAGTCCTGGAGAGGAAGATGCAGTTTGGGTTGACGTATAGTGCGGCTTGTCAGATATATTAGGTCATATGGGGTTTACCCGTTCTCTTCACCGATCGAGATATCCTCCGTTTCGCCCAAGAAATCTTGATTGAACCATCAATTATTCGGAGCGTGAAGTGCAATTAGATCGATTTATATTGGGGATCAATACTATAAAAATTTATGGTTAACTTGGAACGATAAAATAAAGTATCCAGGCTCCGTTCAGAAAATATCAAATTGGTAATATATATGATTACTATATTGTATCATAAACATTCTTTATTTAAATTTATGCTTTCTATATATTAATATTAGTAGGAATGATCTCAAACTGCCATTCAATGGCATAGAATAAAATATATAATAAATACATGAATACATGTAATAGTTTGAGGGAAAGCATGAAAATTGATTTTGAAAAAAAAAGAAGCGGTACTGAGATAATTTGCCCTATATGTGCAAATATAATTCGGACAGATCTTTACCCGGAGTAGAACACCAACCTAAAAGAATTGAAAGGGCCCATTCAGGAACAAGAAAATCACATCGTGATTTGAATCTCGATGAAATAATACATCAATGAGAGGTTAGTTTAATAAATTCAATAATTTTTTTTATAAGGAAGAGAAAGGGAACCAAAACTCATGTTTTTTGAAAAAATCAAATAAAGCCCTTCTTTATAAAAATAAAAAACCTGTTACAAAAAATAAATTAAGACTAGAATTGATACATTGATTGATTTTTTCGTAATTTAATTTTAGGAACCGTATGCATCCAAAGGTGCACGTACGGTTCCTAAGGGATACTATTTTATTTTGTCCTAATCAACCGACTTCATCGAGAAAGATTACTTTTTTTAGGCCAAGAAGTTGATAGCGAGATCTCAAATCAACTTGTGGGTCTCATGGTATATCTCAGTATAGAAGATAATACTAGGGATTTTTTTTTGTTTATAAACTCTCCCGGCGGATGGGTAATACCAGGAATAGCCATTTATGATACTATGCAATTTGTGCCACCCGATGTACATACAATATGCATGGGATTAGCTGCTTCAATGGGATCTTTCATTCTGGTTGGAGGAGAAATTACCAAACGTTTAGCATTCCCTCACGCTTGGCGCCAATGAGTTTTTATTGAAAAAAAGACTATGCCTTCGCCATATCAAAATATCAAATATAAATAATAGAATTAGGAAAAATTTAAGTAATAATAGCATGGCACTTTGAGTTCGATATGAACAAACCATTATTGTTTTTTTATAACATGAGATTTTATATCGAGATAGTAGTATGAAATAACCTTAACCTTTATTTCCGATTTGATCTTATGTGTCGGGAGGACATTTTAGCGTCACAAATCTTTTTTTTTGTCATATCAGAAAGACACTTTGGGATTGCCAAATCACGGACGAGATAAATAGATAAATATCTAATATAATATAAAGCAACAGAACCATCGTAGTATTTTTTGACTCTTATGAAAAGAAGGATGGTAAATGGATTATTCAACGATCTGACTGGATTGGATAGATTCTATTTCTTCCCTTATTCTTCTTCTATGGCTATGGAATGGAAGTGGGTAATAAATTCCATTACAGAGCCGTATGCAATGCACAAAAAGTGCCTGTACGGTTGTTCAATTCTATTTTTTTTTTTTTTTTTCCTTTAATTTCATAATACGAGATAGAAGAACCATTCATGATGTTATATCAATATCATCAGGGTTATGATTCACCAACCTGCTAGTTCTTTTTATGAGGCACAGGCAGGAGAATTTATCCTGGAAGCGGAAGAACTGCTGAAACTTCGCGAAACCCTCACTAAAGTTTATGTACAAAGAACGGGCAACCCTTTGTGGGTTGTATCCGAAGATATGGAAAGAGATGTTTTTATGTCGGCAACAGAAGCCCAAGCCTATGGCATTGTTGATCTTGTAGCGGTTGAAAATGAAAATACTTCGGATTTCGTGTAAATCCATGATTCTGTTTTATTTTAAACCATCATTTCAATTTTTCATGATTTGATATTGAATCGAAATAATTCATAATCATCAATCATAAATCAGGTTAAGATAGATCTAAACCAACACATTCTATAATATAATTATATATATCCGACATGCCAACTATTAAACAACTTATTAGAAATACAAGACAGCCAATAAGAAATGTCACGAAATCTCCCGCTCTTCGAGGATGTCCTCAGCGTCGAGGAACATGTACTAGGGTGTATGTGCGACTCGTTCAGATCATGAGCTTGAGCAAATGAGACAGTATCAATGATTATACCCTTATTGTTTCTTGTGTATTGTGTATAGAATTTATGGTTTTCATTGGTGCAAATCCAATCATCTCGATTTGAGATGAGAAGCAATTCTCCATTGGTAGCAAATGGTTATCCATTAAGCGGAGGAAATGGTATTTTAAGGATAGGATAAGAAGCAAAACAAAAAGGTTATGCTCACATTCTTGAAAGAACGGACTAACAGGGTCAGCTACCTAGCCAACTTTCATAATTAAATGCCGTCACTGTATGGATAGCTCTTATTGTGAAAAGACCTATTACTGTATAATTGATGGGTAGAGCCAAAGAATGTGAACTATACAAGTTCACAATACCATTTTATTAAATGAGAGACGAGGCTCCGGCGCATAGAGAGGGCCTCACCGTTTAAGAAGTAACCATAGAAACGATGGAACCCACTATTTTTTTTTTTAGTATTCGGTAAAATTTTTTATTTCCAGGTAAACTAAATGTCTGGCCTGGAAAGAATAAAAAATAATGGTTGGGAAGGTCATAGTAGCAAAAGCCATTGGAATTTATATTTTATATATCGGAATAATTCGTTTTGTTATTAATCGACCGGGGGGGACAAATAATGACTGAAAGAAGAGAATTCAATTAGTTATTCATTAAAGTTTAATTTGATTCAATGACCAGAGTTAAACGAGGGTATACAGCTCGGAGACGTCGAACAAAAATTCGTTTATTTGCATCAACCTTTAGAGGGGCTCATTCAAGACTTACGCGAACAATTACTCAACTTAAAATGAGAGCTTTGGTTTCTTCTCATCGAGATAGGGGCATACAAAAGAGAAATTTTCGTCGTTTGTGGATCACTCGGATAAATGCAGTAACTCGCGATATTAAAGTATTCTATAGTTATAGTAGATTAATAAACAATCTGTACAAGGGGCAATTGCTTCTTAATCGTAAAATACTTGCACAAATAGCTATATCAAATAAGAATTGTCTTTACATGATTTCAAAAAAAATCATCAACTAAAGGAAATTCTAATTATGAAGTAATATACAGGAATGATTGAACAAGAATTCCCCGGAGAATGAACTCCGGGAAGTATAGAATAAACTAAATTGAGAATTGAGATAAAATTAAGATAAGTAGTAGGAATGAACGAACATGCTTCAATAAAAAAAAATTGCTTATCCCCCCTTTCTGCATTCTGGGCCTTTTCGAGCAAAACATCCAATCCATTTGAGCTTGAATTCCGATTGGAGTTTTGAGGCAATCGAGGAATATGCCTATTTTTTTCTGACTCTAGGACCCACAGTTCTAGGGATCGATTCGGCTCTCTCAAATTGTTTCTCATTATTAAGAAAAGGTAACGAAGATAAAATACGAGCTTGTTTTATAGCAATAGTAATTAATCGTTGTTGTTTCAAGGTCAATCTATTTACTCGTCTAGATAATATTTTTCCTTGTTCACTAATAAATCGACTAATTAAACTCATGTTTCTATAATCAATTCGATCCCCCGATACAATTGGGGGCAAACGCCGACGAAAGGAGAGCTTGGATTTACGAAAAGGTTGCTTAGATTTATCCATGGTTTAGTCCTTATTTCAAAAAATTATTTCTTTATTAATTTAAGATCTGACCGAAATAGGGTTTTATTTGTATAATTTATAATTTTGATTTCTAATTTGTATTATTTTTTATTATATTTATATATATATATGTTCTTCCTCTTTCTGCTCTTTGGGTTGGAAAAGATTGCACACATGTTCTGTTCGATCTATTTCTTTATTTCCCCATGAATCGTATGCCTCTGACAATAACGACAAAATTTTCTCAATTCTAATCGACTGGGTGTATTGTGTCGATTCTTTTGAGTAATATATCTAGAAATACCCGGCGATTCTTTATTGACACCATTTCGGGCACAACAACTAGTACATTCCAAAATAACTCTGACCCTTACATCTTTACTCTTGGCCATGAACCCCCTTTGGATCGACTTAACTTAACTTTTCTATTTTCGATCCGAAAAAAGAACAAAAAAATTAATAGAAGTTACTAACTATAAATTCAATTTATAAATATTTGATTCTAATTAATATTAATTAGAGTAATAATAAAAATGAAATAGATTTAAGATAAATAAATTTCTTTTTTTTTTTTTTTTNAATTATATATTTTATCTATTCTAATTCTAATCTATTCTAATTCTATTTATATATAATTATACTATATATTAAATATTAATTATAATATTTTATATATTCTATTTTATATATATTTTATATATATATTAATAGATTAATATTATTAAATAATGTAAGTAATACAATTTTTTTATAACTATCAATTTTTTCTATCCTAATACCACTATGTTTATTTATGTATTTTCTTTAATTGTACTATGATTTCGTGGAGCCTCCCCTAGACTAGACCCGCATTTCTATTTCTAAATCTAATTTTATTAGATCAACTTTTTGCTTAGGTTTAATACAGTTTTTCTTTCTCTTTCCTTCCTATCCTAAAGAACTGAAAAAGGGGATAAAATGCATTTTTTTTTTTTTCGCATATCCATAACTAGAATTAAAAAAAAGGAAATGACAAAGCATCTGGGAATAAACGATTAATCTCTATCAATAGACCCGCTAAAGACCCAAACCATAGAGTAGTTAGCACAGGTGCCGTGGAGAGATATGTTTTTATATCTCGCATTGAAAATCCTCCTTTTTATTATTTAATGTAAAACATAGACATAGATTATATATATGGGCGTCGTAGTTCAAGATCATTTGTATTTATTTTTATGCAGAATTCGTAACTAAAATGCATATGTGCAAGGGTTCTTGTCCTTAAAAAAAAAAAAAAAAAAGCCCTTCTTTCTGAGTGTTATCAATAAATATTTCTTTTTTACGTTAGTTAGGTTTCATTTCAAATGTATATATAAATAATAAATATAATTTTTAATATTATATATATAAAGTCTAAAAAATATATAAAGTCTAAAAAAGAAGAAAAAATGGTAAGAAAATTGTATATGTATATAAATGGAGAAGAAAATAAAAATGTGGAAAACAAGACAAGGATTTTGTACAATGACAGTGTAAAACCATTTTGAAAAGGGATGTAGCGCAGCTTGGTAGCGCGTTTGTTTTGGGTACAAAATGTCACGGGTTCAAATCCTGTCATCCCTACCTATTACTTCTCCTAATGGGCAGTAACGGGAGATTACTCGAGATCTATTATAAAATTTTAAATTAGACATAATCTTTCATTTTTGCATACTATACTAGGTGTTTATAAGATATTTTTTGGTATACAAAAATTATTTACGGTCATATCCCCTCCCCTGTCATAAGAAAGCGCTCTTAGTTCAGTTCGGTAGAACGCGGGTCTCCAAAACCCGATGTCGTAGGTTCAAATCCTACAGAGCGTGATGTTATGTCGAATCACATACAATAAAATAACTTAATAAATTTGACCTCCCTGCAAGGAAGAGGAGGTCAATCAAAAAATATATATTATTCAATCAAAGGTCCAATTGATCACCGCGTCTGTATTGTAAATATGCAGTTACGAATAATCCTGCTAAAGTAATAGGAATTAGACCTAAAACGATTCCAAATAAAAAAACTTCAATCATTTCTATTTTTTGTTTGAGAGAATAAAAAGAGAGGTAAGATCTATCCCTAAATATTAATCTGAATTGTCCGTGAATCTCAATAACTGAGAATTGGCAATTGTCGCGCCCGCGGGACAATGGAAGACTCGACATTTAAGAGAAATACTCATTTTTATAATTTTTATAAATTGTTCATTCAATTCATTTCAAATAAGTCGTATCTTGCTCAAACCAATCAATAGAGCTGGGGTTATAGTTGAAGCAGCTAATAGAAAACCGAAAAAACTAGTTATAGTAGACATGAAAGGGCTAAATTAGATATGTTCTTTTACTACATATGTTGATAAAACACTTACCTGAGTACCTAAGTCCTAAGTTTTAATTTTCCCATATACGAGAGTAAGAAAAACTATTGACAATAGACAATATTAACTTAGTGCCATCTTCATTCATCAGTCATTATACATTATAGATGGCACTAAAAAAGATAGAATGACATAGTAGAAAAAATCTATTTACTGGCTCTGCTCTGATATGACATCAACTGGTCATGTGATTCCAAATCAACAGATTCATTGTGCAATTCGTGAGTTGAGTGAAAGTAATACAATAAGTAATAAAAACTCTCTCGTATAACTTTTTTTTTTAAGTTCAGTCATTTTTGAATAAAAGAATTAATTGGATTTGAAAAGAATTTCAATTTGAATCATTTATTTTCAATAGGATTTAATCCACTTTATTTTTGATCGAACGGTCCGGGCCCGATACCGCTTTTTTATTCATTTTAATTTTATTTCGGGTCCAACTCGATTTGAAAATGAGCAATGTCCAGTATCTTTTTAACTTCTACTTCTACACTTTGTCTTTCTATATCATATCGCAAATATTCTTTAAGTTATTGTTCTAACTATTTTTAGTTTTTCATCAAATACACTATCATAAAAAATTTAGAATTTATTGTATTGTGTATTGTATGACCAACTTGAAATAAAGTATTCTAACAAAAAACGTTTAACCATAAAAAAAGGGGGGTTTCTAAATTTTGCATAGACATAGAATTGAATTGTGTAAATATGTAAATATTATAATATCTTTACATAAACTTTTAGAACCCATGGATTCACACTTTAAATATTATAAAAAATTTGACGAATTTTCTATTCTATTAATTTATTCCATAACATAAAGTTTATGCATATACAAAGAACAAAAAGGGAAGAAAGAAATTATGTAGTTTGGTACTAATCAAGACTAATCGAGACTGCGTTGCTGTGCCGGAGGAAGGAAGCTATACTGATTCGATATAC